TAGATATAATCTATATAATTGCAGAAACTATCAAAAGAAAACAGTTGCTAATGCTAATAATAACTATAAATATACGTATACGAAAGAGAAAGAACCGTATTTTTTTAGTTCCTATGATGCACTTGGAGCTTATTGGCAGAAACGAATCAATTTAGAGAGTCCTTTGTGGCTCCGGTGGCGACTAGATCAACGTGTCATTGGTTCAAGAGAAGTTCCCGTCGAAGTTCAATATGAATCTTCGGGCACTTATCATGAAATTTATGGGCACTATCTAATAGTAGGAAGTGTAAAAAAAGAAATCGGCTGTGTATACATTCGAACCACCGTTGGTCATATTTTTTTTTATCGAGAAATAGAAGAAGCTATACAGGGATTTTGCCGGGCCTACTCATATGCTATAGCTATATAAACTAAGAAATTAGATTAGGCGATATCCATACCCGTGGGAATGGAATTCGAGTCTCTCCAGTTTCACTGGTATCATAATTTCTGAATTTATACGCAAATAAAAATTTAGGAAAGGAAGTTTTAGAATCACTGACTCAGGTCCATTGTCGAATCCTACTCAGCGAAATATGGGGGTACTTATGGCAGAACGGGTCGATCTGGTCTTTCACAATAAAGTGATAGATGGAACTGCTATGAAACGACTTATTAGCAGATTAATAGATCATTTCGGAATGGCATATACATCACATATCCTGGATCAAATGAAGACTTTGGGTTTCCAGCAAGCCACTGCTACATCTATTTCATTAGGAATAGATGATCTTTTAACAATACCATCTAAGGGATGGTTAGTCCGAGACGCTGAACAACAAAGTTTTATTTTGGAGAAACATCATCATTATGGGAATGTTCATGCAGTAGAAAAATTACGTCAATCTATTGAGATATGGTATGCTACAAGCGAATATTTGAGACAAGAAATGAATCCCAATTTTCGGATGACTGATTCTTCTAATCCAGTCCATCTAATGTCCTTTTCGGGAGCTAGAGGAAATGCATCTCAAGTACACCAATTAGTAGGTATGAGAGGATTAATGTCAGATCCCCAAGGACAAATGATTGATTTACCTATTCAAAGCAATTTGCGTGAAGGACTCTCTTTGACAGAATATATAATTTCCTGCTACGGAGCCCGCAAGGGAGTCGTGGATACTGCTGTACGTACATCAGATGCTGGATATCTCACGCGTAGACTTGTTGAAGTGGTTCAACACATTATTGTACGTCGAATAGATTGTGGTACTATCCAAGGTATTTCCGTGAGTCCTCGAAATGAGATGACAGAAAGAGTTTTTGTCCAAACACTAATTGGTCGTGTGTTAGCAGACGATATATATATAGGTCTACGATGCATTGCCGCTAGGAATCAAGATATTGGGATTGGGCTTATCAATCGATTCATAACCTTTCGAGCACGATCAATATATATTCGAACCCCCTTTACTTGCAGAAGCACATCTTGGATCTGCCAATTATGTTATGGTCGGAGTACTACTCATGGTGACCTAGCCGAATTGGGAGAAGCTGTAGGTATTATTGCGGGTCAATCAATTGGGGAACCGGGGACTCAACTAACATTAAGAACTTTTCATACCGGTGGAGTATTCACAGGTGGTACTGCCGAACATGTACGAGCTCCTTCTAACGGAAAAATCAAATTTAATGAAGATTTTGTTCATCCCACACGTACCCGTCATGGGCATCCTGCTTTTTTATGTTCTATAGATCTATATGTAATTATTGAGAGTCGGGGTGTTATCCATAATGTGAATATTCCGCCAAAGAGTTTGATTTTAGTTCAAAATAATCAATATGTAGAATCAGAACAAGTGATCGCTGAGATTCGTGCGGGAACGTCCACTTTTCATTTTAAAGAGAGAGTCCGAAAACATATTTACTCTGAATCAGAGGGAGAAATGCACTGGAGTACCGATGTCTACCATGCACCCGAATATACATATGGTAATGTTCATCTATTACCAAAAACAAGTCATTTATGGATATTAGCAGGAGGCCCGCGAAGATCTAGTATAGTATCTTTTTCGATCCACAAGGATCAAGATCAAATGAATGCTTATTCTTTTTCTGTCGAAGACAAATATATCTCTGACCTCTCAATGACTAATGATCGAGTAAGACATAAATTGTTGGATACTTATAGTAAAAAAGATATGGAAATCATTGATTATTCAATATCTGATCGAATTATATCCAATGGTAAGTGTAATTTTATATATCCGTCTATTCTTCAAGAGAATTCATATTTATTAGCAAAAAGACGAAGAAATAGATTTATCATACCATTAAAATATGATCAAGAACGTCAAAAAGAACTAATATCCGGTTTTGGTATTTCGATCGAAATACCCATAAATGGTATTTTACGTAGAAATAGTATTTTTGCTTATTTTGATGATCCACGATATAGAAGAAGCAGTTCAGGAATTACTAAATATGGGGCTGTGGAGGTAGATTCAATCGTCAAAAAAGAGGATTTGATTGAGTACCGAGGAACAAAAGAATTGAGTCTTAAATACCAAATGAAAGTAGATCGGTTTTTTTTCATTCCCGAAGAAATGCATATTTTACCTGGATCCGCGTCCATTATGGTCCGGAACAATAGTATCATTAGAGTAGATACACAACTTGCTTTAAATAAAAGAAGTCGAGTAGGCGGATTAGTTCGAGTGGAGAGAAAAAAAAAAAGTATTGAACTGAGAATCTTTTATGGAGATATTCATTTTCCTGGAGAGACAGATAAGATCTCCAGGCACTGCGGCATTTTGATACCGCCCGTAATGGAAAAAAAAACAAATTCTAAGGAATCAAAAAAATTGAAAGATTGGATCTATGTCCAGCGGATCACACCTACCAAGAAAAAATATTTTGTTTCGGTTCGGCCCGTAGTCACATATGAAATAGCCGATGGGATAAATTTAGCAACACTTTTTCCTCAGGATCTCTTGCAGGAAAAGGATGATGTCCGACTTCAAGTTGTCAATTATATTCTTTCGGAATATGGCAAGTCAATTCAAGAAATTTATAACACAAGTATTCAATTAGTTCGGACTTGCTTAGTATTAAATTGGGACCAAAAACAAAACGGTTCCAAAGAAGAGGTTTATGCGTCGTTTGTTGAGGTAAGGGCAAATGATCTAATTCGCGATTTCATAAGAATTGAGTTAGTCAAAGTCAAGTCCATTCTTTCATATAGTGGAAAAAGATATAGATATAATATAACAGATTCGAGATTGATTCCCAATAAGAGATTAAATCGCGCCAATATCAATCCCTTTCATTACAAGGCGAAGTTTCAATTAGTTACCCAACAGCAAGGAACTATTGGTACGTTCTTGAATCGAAATAAGGAATGCCAATCTTTGATAATTTTGTCATCATCCAACTGTTTTCGAATTAGTCCATTCAACGGTTCGAAATATAACAATGCGATAAAAGAATTGGATCCCCTAATCCCAATTAGGTATTTGTTAGGTCCCTTAGGTACTATTGTACCTAAAATAGCGAATTTTTATTCATCTTACCATTTATTAACTCATAATCATCTATCGTTAAAGAAATATTTGCTACTTGACAATTTTAAACAGACTTTTAAAGTACTTAAATATTGTTTAATGGATGAAAATGGGAGAATTTATAATCTCGATCCATGCAGTAATATAATTTTGAATCCATTCCATTTAAATTGGTGTTTTCTCCATCATGATTCTGGTGAAGAGACCTCCATAATAATTTGCCTTGGGCAATTTATTTGTGAAAATGCATGTCTATTTAAATACGGACCACACATAAAAAAATCTGGTCAAATTTTAATTGTTCATGTTGATGCCTTAGTTATAAGATCGGCTAAGCCCTATTTGGCTACCCCAGGAACAACAGTTCATGGTCATTATGGAGAAATCCTTTATGAAGGAAAGACACTAGTTACATTTATATACGAAAAATCAAGATCTGGTGACATAACGCAGGGTCTTCCAAAAGTGGAACAGGTCTTAGAAGTGCGTTCAATTGATTCAATATCGATGAACCTCGAAAAGAGAGTTGAAAGTTGGAACGAACGTATACCAAGAATTCTTGGAATCCCCTGGGGATTCTTGATTGGAGCTGAGCTAACCATAGCCCAAAGTCGTATTTCTTTGGTTAATAAAATTCAAAAGGTTTATCGATCTCAGGGGGTACAGATACATAACAGGCATATAGAGATCATTGTACGTCAAATAACATCAAAAGTGTTGGTTTCAGAAGATGGAATGTCTAATGTTTTTTCACCCGGAGAATTAATAGGAATGTTGCGAGCGGAACGAGCGGGACGTGCTTTAGACGAAGCGATCAATTATCGGGCAATTTTATTGGGAATAACGAGGGCATCCCTGAATACTCAAAGTTTCATATCCGAAGCGAGTTTTCAAGAAACCGCTCGAGTTTTAGCAAAAGCCGCTTTACGAGGTCGTATTGATTGGTTGAAAGGACTGAAAGAGAACGTTGTTTTGGGGGGGCTTATTCCTGTTGGTACTGGATTCAAAAAATTAGTGCACCATTCAAGGGAAGACAAAAATGTTTATTTGGAAATAAAAAGGAAAAATTTATTCAAGTTGGAAATGAGAGATATTTTGTTATACCATAGAGAATTTTTTTGTTCTTGTGCTCCAAACAATTTTCATGGGACATCACAACAACCATTTACGCAATTTAATGATTTTTAAGAAGAGATTCATTCTTTTTACTTTAATTTTCTGGTTGGGTTGGTACGATTATGAATATTAATTTAGTAAAAAAAAAAAAAATAATAATAAGTAATTAAAAGAAATTAATGGTTTGGGCCGTATATCAACGGTCAATCCACGGTAGAAAGAAGGTTCCGTCGGAACAATTATTTATTTCAGAGTACCTTGTCTCTTTGTAAAAAAAAAAAAAAGAGGAAGTGTGGGGAAATGCGGAAAAAATGACAAAAAGATACTGGAACATCGATTTAGGAGAAATGATGAAAGCGGGAGTGCATTTTGGTCATGGTACTAGAAAATGGAATCCTAGAATGGCTCCTTACATCTCTGCAAAACGTAAAGGTATTCATATTATAAATCTTACGAGAACTGCTCGTTTTTTATCAGAAGCCTGCGATTTAGTTTTTAATGCAGCAAGTAGTGGAAAAACCTTTTTAATCGTTGGTACTAAAAATAAAGTAGCGGATTTAGTAGCATCAGCTGCAATAGGGGCTCGGTGTCATTATGTTAATAAAAAGTGGCTTGGTGGTATGTTAACGAACTGGTCCACTACGGAAACGAGACTTCATAAGTTCAGGGACTTAATAGTAGAACAAAAAATGGGGAAACTCAACCGTCTTTCCAAAAGAGATGCAGCAATGTTGAAGAGAAAATTATCTACCTTGCAAACATATTTGGGTGGGATCAAATATATGACGGGGTTACCCGATATTGTAATCATCGTTGATCAGCAAGAAGAATATACGGCTCTTCGAGAATGTGTCATTTTAGGGATTCCTACTATTTGTTTAATTGATACAAATTGTGATCCGGATCTCGCAGATATTTCAATTCCAGCCAACGATGATGCTATAGCTTCAATTCGATTCATTCTTAATAAATTAGTATTCGCAATTTGCGAGGGTCATTCTAGCTATATAAGAAATCGTTGATTATGATTAAGAATAATAAAATTAATTCATTGTTTGCGAACTCGATAGATTTATTGGATCGGTTACTATTTCTTGAACTTCAAAAAGAGATTAAATAAAAAGAGATCAAAATAAAGATTATGATTATATGATTTTGAGTATCCTAAATTCGATTTGTATTAAGGATTAATGTTGGTGAGTTGAGAAAGAAATAAAATGGTTCAATCAAAATCAATTTTTAAGTTCGATTTATATCAGAGGAAAATATGAATGCTATACCATGTTCCATTAAAACACTCAATGGGTTATACGATATATCGGGTGTAGAAGTAGGCCAACATTTATATTGGCAAATAGGAGGTTTACAAATCCATGCCCAAGTACTTATCACTTCTTGGGTCGTAATTGCTATCTTATTAGGTTCAGTCATCATAGCAGTTCGGAATCCACAAACAATTCCGACCGACGGTCAGAATTTCTTCGAATATGTCCTTGAATTTATTCGAGACTTGAGTAAAACTCAGATTGGAGAAGAATATGGCCCCTGGGTTCCCTTTATTGGAACTATGTTCCTATTTATTTTTGTTTCTAACTGGTCAGGTGCTCTTTTACCTTGGAAACTTATACAGTTACCTCATGGGGAGTTAGCTGCGCCCACGAATGATATAAATACTACTGTTGCTTTAGCTTTACCCACGTCAGTGGCATATTTTTATGCGGGTCTTACCAAAAAAGGATTGGGGTATTTTGGGAAATACATCCAACCAACTCCAATACTTTTACCAATTAACATCCTAGAAGATTTTACAAAACCTTTATCTCTTAGTTTTCGACTTTTCGGGAATATATTGGCTGATGAATTAGTAGTTGTTGTTCTTGTTTCTTTAGTACCTTCAGTAGTTCCTATCCCCGTTATGTTTCTTGGTTTATTTACAAGCGGTATTCAAGCTCTTATTTTTGCAACTTTAGCCGCGGCTTATATAGGTGAATCCATGGAGGGTCATCATTGATTAGCTTTTTTTAAAGGCTTTTTTTAACTTAATCGAATTCATGCATGGTTCCAAATACGCACTTGGTTGGACAACATAATACATAAACATATATAGATACAAATACATATGTATAAACGACCCAATCTCGTAGGAGGGAAGATAGACGATATTACGGAATTGGAAAAATGGGTTAGGGGGTCTAGTAAAACTAGATATATGTAATGTCTGGCCCTTACATATATTTCGAAAAATGATTCTCAAATCCAATTCAATATAAAAATAAAATGCAAACGGTTTACATTATGGAAGAAACAAATGTATATGTGATATTAGATATTTACTAGTTACTAGTTATATAGGGATTATCCTTATGGACTAGATAAATGGACTATATAAATTATAGAATAAATTATAGAATTTTATTTATATATTTTTATATTTTATTTATTCCTATTTCTTTTCTAATATATTATTAATATCTATTTATATATTTATAGTATTACTATACTATAATACTATAGTATTTATTATTACTATAACTATATTGATATTGTATCATTAATATCATTAACCATTTTTTTTTTGTACGAGGAACTTACTATGAATCCACTGGTTTCTGCCGCTTCCGTTATTGCTGCTGGATTGGCCGTAGGGCTTGCTTCCATTGGACCTGGAGTTGGCCAAGGTACTGCTGCGGGCCAAGCTGTCGAGGGTATTGCGAGACAACCAGAAGCGGAAGGTAAAATACGAGGTACTTTATTGCTAAGTCTAGCTTTTATGGAAGCTTTAACAATTTACGGACTAGTCGTGGCATTAGCACTTTTATTCGCAAATCCTTTTGTTTAATTT